GATTCATGGGGAGATAAAGAAATAGATTGAGCAGAACATCAGTGCCCCTTTTCCAAGTAACAGGAAGAAGCTAAAAAATAGAAATAATAAAATAAATATAAATAAATAAAATCTAATTAAAGAATTTAAAATGAAATTAGAATTTAATTAATATAATTAATAATTAATTTAATATTAATAATATAATTATTAATATTAAATAAATATTTTAAATTATAAAAATGAAAATAAACATAACATATATTATATTGTTATATTATAACATATATTATTATATTATAACATATATTATTATAATAATAATATTAAAATATATAAAATAAAATAAACAAATCAAGTCCTCTTTCGGTCGGATCCGAAATGAATGAAGAAATAAACTAGGATTTTAGAGATAAGAAATAAACCATGGATAAATCCAAGCGACCCTTTCGTAAATCCAAACGATCTTTTCGTAGGCGTTTGCCCCCAATTGGATCGGGGGATCGAATTGATTATAGAAACATGAGCTTAATTAGTCAATTTATTAGTGAACAAGGAAAAATATTATCTAGAAGAGTGAACAGATTGACTTTGAAACAACAAAGATTAATTACTATCGCTATAAAACAAGCTCGCATTTTATCTTCATTACCTTTTCTTAATAATGAGAAACAATTTGAGAGAGCCGAGTCGTTCCCTAGAACTACCGGCCCTAGAAACAGAAATAAGTAGACCCACCACCCGAATTGAATAAAAACTCTAATTGGAACTCAAACTCCGATTGATGTTTTGTTGGAAAAGCCGAGAGATTAGATTGTCGCGTCATAAGAAAAAAAGAAAAAATAATGGGGGGGAGGAGAAATCTTTTTTTTATTATTGAAGCGTGTTTATTCATTCCTACTGTTATCATATGAATTTCGATTCTATCTTCCCGGAGTTCATTCTCCGGGGAACTCCGTTTAAATCATTCCGTCGAATTCCTTAAATCTCCTTATTTGAGGATTTCATTAGAAGAGGATTTCATTAGAAATCATGTAAAGACAATTCTTATTTGATATAGCTATTTGTGCAAGTATTTTACGGTTAAGAAGCAACTGTCTCTTGCGCAGATCGTGTAGGAATCTACTATAACTATAGGATACCCTATCCTCGCGGGTTACTGCGTTTATCCGAGTGATCCACAAACGACGAAAATCTCTCTTTTGCCGGCCTCTATCCCGATGAGTAGAAACCAAAGCTCTCATTTTCTGTTGCATAATAGTTCGAGTAAGTCTTGAATGAGCCCCTCGAAAGGTTGATGTAAATAAACGCATTTTTGATCGACGTCTCCGAGCTATATATCCTCGTCTAACTCTGGTCATTGAATCAAATAAAACTTTGATGAATAACTAATTGATTTCTTTTCTTTCTTTCAGTCATTCTTTTCCCCTCTTCTAGTTTAATTAATAACAAAACGGGTTCTTCCGATGTATAAAATAAAAATTCCAATGGCTTTTGCTACTATGACCTTCCCAACCACGATTTTTTATTTCTTCCAGGCATTTGCATTTCGCCCCAAAATAAAATAATAAATTTGACCGATATTAAAATAATAAATTTGACCGATATTAAGTATCAAATAAATAGTAATAAATACGTAGTAAATGGATAAATAAATAAAATAGAAATAAAATAGAAATAGTGGCTTCCATCGTTTCTATGGTTACTTCTTAAACGGTGAGGTCCTCTCTAGACACCGGAGCCCCTTACTCAATGTTTTGGTAACTTGTACAGTTCACACTCTTTGGCTCTACCCATGAATTATACAGTAATAGGTCTTTTCACAACGAGATCTATCCATACAGTGACGGCATTTAGTTGTGAAGGTTGGCTAGGTAGCTGACCCTGTTAGTCCGTTCTTGCAAGAGTAGGAACAGAATTATTCTGTTTTTAAAATAAAATTTCCCCGCTTAATGGATACCACTTGCTACCAATGGGGAATTGCTTTTCATCTCAAATTGAGGTGATTGGATTTGCACCAATGGAAACCATAAATTCCATACCATACACAATAACACAATATAGGTATATGATAGATCACTATTTTTAGATAGTGAATGGAGTTCGTCCATTCCATCCTATTCGTTGGTACTGGTCATTGATACTGGAAAAATTGTCTCATTTGTTCCAGCCCATGATCTGAACGCGTCGCACATACACCCTAGTACATATTCCTCGACGCTGAGGACATCCTCGAAGAGCAGGGGATTTCGTAACATTGCGGATTGGCTGTCTTGTATTTCTAATAAGTTGTTTAATAGTTGGCATGCTGCATCGTATCCAAAAGCTGGTTTAGATCGATCCTAACCCGATCATGATCATGATGAATTACTTCTTAATTTTTTACCTGGGTAAGAACATAAAATATGAACTTACGGATCATTCTAATTATGGTTCGAGATAGAATCTAGGATTTTTATGCGAAACCCCCGTTATTTTCGATCGCTACAAGATCAACAATGCCATGAGCTTGGGCTTCTGTTGCTGACATAAAAACATCCCTTTCCATGTCTTCGGATATAACCCATAAGGGTTTTCCCGTTCTTTGTACATAAACCCTTGTGAGGGTTTCGCGTAGTCTTAGTAGTTCTTCCGCTTCCAGGATAAATTCTCCTGTTGATGCCTCATAAAAAGAGCTAGCAGGTTGGTGGATCATAACCCTGGCGATATAATAACATAATGAATGGTTCCCCTATCTCGCGCCATCGCATGAAGGGGTAGGATAAAGAATAACAAGCAAGAGGAAAAAGATAGAATTGAACAACCGTACAGGCATATTTTTTTGTGCATTGCATACGGCTCCTAAATGGAATTTCCTTTTCCCTTCCATTGAAGAAAGAGACAAATAAGATCCATCAGATCCAGATCGTTGAATGCTCCATTTACCATCCTTCCTTTCGGAGGAGCCAAAAATACTATGATGGTTCCGTTGCTTTATATATTTATTTTATCTCGTCTGTGATTCTGCAATCCCAAAGTATCTTTCTGATCGGATCAAATAAGTCAAATTTTTTTTTCTTTCGTACTCTTTCATAACCTAAATATCGGAAAGAGACTTCTGGTGTAGAAGCAAAAAAGGATTTGTTTGTGACGCTGAAACAGACCTCCGATACATAAGATGAAATCGGGAAATAACCTTTGTTTCATACTACTATCTCGATACGGAATCTCATGTTATGGAAAAAAAAAATGAAATAATGGTTTGTTAATATCGAGCTCGAGGTGCCATGCTATTATTACTTATTATTTATATTCCATATAGCGAAGGCATAGTCTTATGTTTTCTCTCAAATAAAAAAAAACTCATTGGCGCCAAGCGTGAGGGAATGCTAGACGTTTGGTAATTTCTCCTCCGACCAGGATAAAAGATCCCATTGAAGCGGCTAATCCCATGCATATTGTATGTACATCTGGTGACACAAATTGCATAGTGTCATAAATAGCTATTCCGGGGATTACCCACCCGCCGGGAGAGTTTATAAACAAATAAAGATCCCTGGTCGCATCCTCTATACTGAGATATATCATGAGACCCACAATTTGATTTGAGATCTCGCTATCAATCTCTTGCCCTAAAAAAAGTAATCTTTCTCGATGAAGTCGGTTGATTAGGACAAAATTTCCTTCGGAACCGCACACGCGCCTTTAGATGCATACGGTTCAAAAAATGGCGAAACGAAAAAAAAAAAAAAGAATCAATGTGTCGATTCCAGCCCTCTTTGTTTTTGTTTTTTCGTAAAAAAAAAAGTTTTTTACTAACTAAACGAAGAGGCTTTTTCTTCCATTTTTAAGAAACATGAGTTTTGAATCGCTTCCCTTTAACCTATAAGAATTTGAACTTTAACCTATATAAAAAAAAAAAAAAAAGAATTCATTGAACTTATCGAACTAACCTCTCATTGATGTATTGGTTTCATCGAGATCCGAATCACGATGTTATTTTCTTGTTCCTAAACGGGCCTCCTCAATTCTTTTAGGTTTATGCTCTACTCCGGGTAAAAATCTGCCCGAATTCTATTTGCACATATAGTACAAATAATCCCAGTACCACTTCTTTTTGCTTTTGCTACGACTTGTTTTTTTTTTTTCAATTTTTCAATTCGGCCGGTTTCATGCCTTCCACCAATACCAAATATTTGATGTATTCATCATATTACTTTATTGATTGGCAGTTTAAGATCACTTATATTATACATTATTTATGGTTATGGTATAAATATAAATATAATAAGAATCCGTTATGATACAAGCGGTAATTATCCGTAGATTCCCAATTTGGTATTTCCTGAACGGAGCCTGGATACTTCTTATTGGTCCAACCTAACCATAAATTATTCTAGTTGATAATACGGATTAATTGATACAATTTTGATCCCCAAACCAACAAAAAAATTGATCTAATTGCGCTTCACGCTCCAAATTCGAATTATAATTATTATTAACGATTCAATCAATCTTTCTTGGGCAAAACAGGGGGTATCTCGATCGGGGGAGAGAACGGGGAAATCCCATATGACCCAATATGTCTGACAAGTCGCACTATACGTCAACCCAAACTGCATCTTCCTCTCCAGGATTCCGAAAAGGCACTTTTGGAACACCAATGGGCATTAAGTTAAAAAAAAAAAGCACTAAGTACTATATTTTACTTTGATGTGGAAACGTAACAATGGCTTTCTCACCTTCCTAATATTTTCGTTTATTTTTTAATTTAAAAACGTTTATTGGATTTTATCCATAGATTGGAGGGTTCATGGAGGAAGACAGAATGAATAACGGAAAAAAAAAATTATTACGAATGGGTCATTCGAATGATGAACAAGTCTCTATGCATTTGCTCAAAAAAAAAAATGGGACCAACCCCCCCATTGCGTATTGGTACTTATCGGGTATAGAATAGATTTGTTTCTCTTTGTTCCTTCGAACAGAATTGAATTGTTCAATTATTTCCAATGGGAGGGAATAAATATTAACCCTTGCCTCGAGATAATCCACTGAAAGGCAGAGGGCCATAGCATAGTCTTTTCCAATGCGATAAAGTCACATAGTGTCCATTTATCTTTGATAAAAAAGGGGTATTTCCATGGGTTTGCCTTGGTATCGTGTTCATACCGTCGTATTGAATGATCCCGGTCGCTTACTTTCTGTCCATATAATGCATACAGCTCTAGTTGCTGGTTGGGCCGGCTCGATGGCCCTATATGAATTAGCGGTTTTTGATCCCTCTGACCCCGTTCTTGATCCAATGTGGAGACAGGGTATGTTCGTTATACCCTTCATGACTCGTTTAGGAATAACCAATTCATGGGGTGGTTGGAGTATCACAGGAGGAACTGTAGCGAATCCGGGTATTTGGAGTTACGAAGGTGTGGCCGGGGCACATATTGTGTTTTCCGGCTTGTGCTTCTTAGCAGCCATCTGGCATTGGGTGTATTGGGACCTAGAAATCTTCTGTGATGAACGTACGGGAAAACCCTCCTTGGATTTGCCCAAGATCTTTGGAATTCATTTATTTCTCTCAGGGTTGGCTTGCTTTGGTTTTGGTGCATTTCATGTAACAGGCTTGTATGGTCCTGGAATATGGGTGTCCGACCCCTATGGCCTAACCGGAAAAGTACAACCTGTAAATCCAGCGTGGGGGGCAGAAGGTTTTGATCCTTTTGTTCCGGGGGGAATAGCCTCCCATCATATTGCAGCGGGGACATTGGGCATATTAGCGGGCCTATTCCATCTTAGTGTCCGCCCGCCCCAACGACTATACAAAGGATTACGTATGGGTAATATTGAAACTGTCCTTTCCAGTAGTATCGCTGCTGTCTTTTTTGCAGCTTTTGTAGTTGCTGGAACTATGTGGTATGGTTCAGCAACTACCCCCATCGAATTATTTGGGCCCACCCGTTATCAATGGGATCAGGGGTACTTCCAGCAAGAAATATATCGAAGAGTTGGCGCCGGACTAGCCGAAAATCCGAGTTTATCAGAAGCTTGGTCTAAAGTTCCCGAAAAATTAGCTTTTTATGATTACATCGGTAATAATCCGGCGAAAGGGGGATTATTCCGAGCAGGCTCAATGGACAACGGGGATGGAATAGCTGTTGGGTGGTTAGGGCACCCCGTCTTTAGAGATAAAGAGGGGCATGAGCTTTTTGTACGCCGTATGCCTACTTTTTTTGAAACATTTCCAGTCGTTTTGGTAGACGGAGACGGAATTGTGCGAGCCGATGTTCCTTTTAGAAGGGCAGAATCAAAATATAGTGTCGAACAAGTAGGCGTAACTGTTGAGTTCTATGGTGGCGAACTCAATGGAATCAGCTATAGTGATCCCGCTACTGTGAAAAAATATGCTAGACGTGCGCAATTGGGGGAAATTTTTGAATTAGATCGTGCTACTTTGAAATCTGATGGCGTTTTTCGTAGCAGTCCAAGGGGTTGGTTCACTTTTGGACATGCTTCGTTTGCTTTGCTCTTCTTTTTCGGACACATTTGGCACGGTGCTAGAACCTTATTCAGAGATGTTTTTGCTGGGATTGACCCAGATTTGGATGCTCAAGTCGAATTTGGGGCATTCCAAAAACTTGGAGATCCAACTACAAGGAGACAAGTAGTTTGATACAACGTTGTTCTGGTCTGGTATCATTCGCCTCTATTTTTTTTTATTTAGCATAGGTATAGGCGGGGTACCGGAGAAATTTGTATTTTCATTATTGCTTTTCTTTAAATATTACCCTTTCCTTGTCTGGGAAATGATCCCAAATGCACAGGTGTGGAAGCTATAATTGTAAATCACGATCGAATCTATGGAAGCATTGGTTTATACATTCCTGTTAATTTCGACTCTAGGGATAATTTTTTTCGCTATCTTTTTTCGAGACCCGCCTAGGATTTCGACTAAAAAGATGAAATGATTTTTCATTATCTCAATTGAAGTAATGAGCCTCCCAACTAATAGGGGAGGTTCATCATTTCAACTAGTCTCCGTGTTCCTCGAACGGATCTCTTAGTTGTTGAGAGGGCTGCCCAAAAGCGGTATATAAGGCATACCCAGTAAAGCTTACAAGTGAACCGGATATAGAGATGGCGACTAAGGTTGCTGTTTCCATTATTAGAAAATTTCAAGACCACGATATGGTGGATCTACGTTACGACAAGATCGTTTATTTACAACGGAATAGTATACAAAGTCAACAGATCTCAACCAATGCAATAGGATTTATGGTTACACAAACCGTTGAGGACAGTTCTAGATCTGGGCCAAGAAGAACTCTTACAGGGGATTTATTGAAACCATTGAATTCGGAATATGGTAAAGTAGCTCCTGGATGGGGAACTACCCCCTTAATGGGGGTCGCAATGGCTCTATTTGCGATATTCCTATCTATTATTTTGGAGATTTATAATTCTTCCGTTTTACTGGATGGAATTTCAATGAGTTAGGCCCACAAGAACAACGAAGTCCTAGCTTTTGAATCAAAAATGAATCACTTAGGACTCGGATTTTTGGACCATTCTGGTAGTTCGACCGCGGAATTTCGTTGTTTCGGTAGTTCCGGAATATGAGTGTGTGACTTGTTATAATTGATCCTATTGATAGTGCAGAAATGGGTCTGTCATCTCATCTCAATGGAGATGGTTCTGCCCCGTCGGATATTTATTCGAGTATCTGGAGCACGGAATACATGGAATAGCTCAAGAGAAATATTTGAACTATGATTCATACCTACTATTCAGACCTCGCGACCGGACTCCTACTCCAAAAATTTTCAAAGAGGTATTTCATAAATCGAACGATTTTTTCTCTTTCCGAATCGTGTTTATTTTGACCGAGGGACAAATCTTTCTCTGGATTTTTAGTCATAACATTCATTCATTAAGTAAGTGATGATCAAATGGTTCTTACTCAGAGAACCTTTGGGCTTAGCTTTAGGGCGAATCATCGTGGTTCTAGTATGAATCTGAGGTTTCAATCAAATCATAGGGTCTCAACAAGAGAATTCCTATCAATAGTAAACAAAATGACGCGCAAACAACAAATCAAATAAAAAAAAAGGGGGGAAGAGAAAATTCAAGAGGCCTGTAACGATCAATATAAAGACGGATGAGCCCACTTGATATTTTAGCATTATCATCAAAAAGGGGGGATTTCGGATTTTGGTTCCTTCATACCCTCAGAGATGTTTGAACCAAGTTATTAATAAGTTTCAAACTTTCTATTACATATCTGTTTTAACCAGTATTTTGGTGTTTCCGCTTGAGCCGTACGAGATTAAATTTTCATATACGGCTCTTAGGGGGGTCCGTCGGTTTACCTATCTCAATAAAGTATATGATTGGTTCGAGGAACGTCTCGAGATTCAGGCGATTGCCGATGATATAACTAGTAAATATGTTCCTCCTCATGTCAACATATTTTATTGTCTAGGGGGGATCACACTTACTTGTTTTTTAGTACAAGTGGCTACGGGTTTTGCTATGACTTTTTACTATCGTCCGACCGTTACGGAGGCTTTTGCCTCTGTTCAATACATAATGACTGAAGCCAACTTTGGTTGGTTAATCCGATCAGTGCATCGATGGTCAGCAAGTATGATGGTTCTAATGATGATCCTGCACGTATTTCGTGTCTATCTCACAGGTGGATTTAAAAAACCTCGCGAATTAACTTGGGTTACGGGTGTGGTTTTGGCTGTATTGACTGCATCTTTTGGTGTAACTGGTTATTCCTTACCTTGGGACCAAATTGGTTATTGGGCAGTCAAAATCGTGACAGGCGTACCTGAAGCGATTCCTGTAATAGGTTCGCCTTTGGTAGAGCTATTACGTGGAAGTGCTAGTGTGGGTCAATCCACTTTGACCCGTTTTTATAGTTTACACACTTTTGTATTACCTCTTCTTACTACCGTATTTATGTTAATGCACTTCCCAATGATACGTAAGCAAGGTATTTCAGGTCCTTTATAGAGAAGACATACTATAGATATTTGTAATTGATCATATATCATTTCGTTTCGGCGAGGAACTATAGTATTTCATTGCTACAAATATGGATTATTGAAAAAAAAAAAATAAGACATTTTAGTTGGAAATTTTCCCTCAACTAACCCAAAAGTATTCTTTAATTTGATACGAGTAGTTGAAGTGGATTCCCCGAAGAGAGATGGATTATGGGAGTGTGTGACTTGAACTATTGATTTGGCCGTGCGGATATATGATTTTATCTGCCACATTGGAATTCACAACCAAATGTGTCTCTATTCCAACCAACGTGTAAGCCCCCTTCCTTACACAGGATAGGCTGGTTCGTTTGAGGAGAATCTTTTCTATGATCAGACCCTAATCATGTTGCGCATGAACAGGCTCCGTAAGATCCGGTAGAATAAGTAATGTGAAATAAACCAGATTACGTTCTATCTATTTACTTATAGTATGGAAACGCATTCATTTCCTGTGCATCGATCCCGATCTATGATACTATCGGAGTGAAACAAGGGATCTAAGGAAGAGCAAGGCTAGACTTTATTAGTAACAAGTAAATCCTTTGTATGTAATGTTAAGAAGGCTCTATATATCGTGGGGATAAACACAAATCACAAGGCATGAGACCATCCAAAAAGCACTTGATCATGATCAAATTTGCAAGCCCACTTGGGTATTGAGCATTTACCTGTAAGAACTGAATTCCTTGCAATGGCTAGTTGCAACTCGGAAAAATGGAATCCGATAAATCTTTTTTTATGTAGAGTCATATATGTGTGGATCACATATAGATTTTTTATGGATCCAGTTTTTCCTTTGACTCTTGCTCGAGCCGGATGATGAAAAATTATCATGTCCGGTTCCCTCGGGGGATGGATCCATAAAAATTCACCTATCCCAATAACAAAGAAACCTGATTTAAATGATCCTGTATTAAGAGCTAAATTGGCTAAAGGGATGGGCCATAATTATTATGGCGAACCCGCATGGCCTAACGATCTTTTATATATTTTTCCAGTAGTTATTCTAGGTACTATTGCATGTACCGTAGGTCTAGCGGTTCTAGAACCGTCAATGATTGGTGAACCCGCGGATCCATTTGCAACTCCCTTGGAAATATTACCCGAATGGTATTTCTTTCCCGTATTTCAAATACTCCGTACAGTACCCAATAAGCTGTTGGGTGTTCTTTTAATGGTTTCAGTACCGGTGGGATTATTGACAGTACCTTTTTTGGAGAATGTTAATAAATTCCAAAACCCATTTCGTCGTCCAGTAGCTACAACCATTTTTTTGATCGGCACCGCAGTAGCTCTTTGGTTAGGTATTGGAGCAACATTACCTATTGATAAATCTCTAACTTTAGGTCTTTTTTAAATAAATGGATTTAACCGTGAAATAAAATAAAAAAAAAAATACCATAACGTATGTATCTAGGGAATAGTCGTTTCAGAGCTAATCTCCCCTAGATACATCTCTTAAATTTCATTATGGATACATTCCAAATATACGGATCGTGCTAAAGATTCAAAACCATTTTTCTTTAGTAAAAATGAACTAATTCCAATGGATTTAAAACTTTTTCTTAGGTAAATAAATTTCGAAATGTTTCTGTAAAATGTCCCATATTTTTTTTACATCTTCTATGCGAAAATGCTCAATTCTCATAAGATCTTCTTGACTATTACTCAAAAGGCCCAATAATGTATGTATATTGGACCTTTTAAGACAATTATAAGTCCTGGGAGGCAATTCTAATTGGTCAATAAAAATACATTTCAATGCATTTCCCTTTTTGTTTTTCCTTATATTAGCCTTAGCCAACCCATCATCAAAGGGAAAAAGGGGTAAAGTCACCCTGTTTTGATTGTCCTCTAAATGAGTGTCCCGTTCCTCCGCGTGTAAAAAAGGAATAAATAAATCAATCAAATTACGGGAAGCTTCGTGAAGTGCTTCTTTAGGGGTTAAACTCCCATTTGTCCATATTTCGAGGAAAAGTATCTCTTGTTTCTCGTTCCCATTCCCATAAGAATGAATACTATGATTCACATTTCGAACAGGCATGAATACAGCATCTATAGGGTAACTTCCATCTTGATAGTTAGATGGGGTTTTCATACGATATCCGCGATTCCTCTCGATTTTTAATTCAATACACAAATCAATTGGCTCTGTCAGGCTAGCTATATGTTGTGTAGTATCAACTATTTCCACGGAGGGTGGTGAGATGATATCTTGAGCAGTTACATATCTAGGACCCCTGACGCAAATAGATGCGTCGAGAGTTCCATACAGATTACTTCTCAATACAATTTCTTTTAAATTCATGAAAATTTCATGTACAGATTCTTCAATACCGGCTATCATAGAATATTCATGCGGTACCTTATCGGATTTTGCACGTGTGATACATGCTCCTTCTATTTCCCCAAGTAGAGCCCTTCGCATCGCGATACCTATCATATCTGCTTGACCCTTCATAAGCGGGAACAGCATGAAACGCGCATAATGAAGGCGCTTACTGTCTACTCTTGATTCAACACACTTCCACCGTAATGTTCGAGTGGATACTGCTACTTCTTCTCGAACCATACTAATATTATTTGATCAGATTTCTGAATCATTTATTTCTCTTGAAATTAAAATAAAATGGGTTCAATTCTTATTTTGATTTTTACACACGTCTTTTTTTAGGGGGTCTACATCCATTATGCGGCATAGGGGTTACGTCACGTACGAAACTTAATAGTATACCGCTTCTACGAATAGCTCGTAATGCTGCATCTCTTCCGAGACCAGGACCCTTTATCATGACTTCTGCTCGTTGCATACCCTGATCCACCACTGTACGAATAGCATTTCCTGCTGCGGTTTGAGCAGCAAATGGTGTCCCTCTTCTTGTGCCCTTGAATCCACAAGTGCCCGCGGAGGACCAAGAAACCACCCGACCTCGTACATCTGTAACAGTTACAATGGTATTGTTGAAACTCGCTTGAACATGAATAACTCCTTTTGGTATTCTACGTCCAGTCTTACGTGAACCAATACGTCCACTCCTACGTGAACCAATTCTTGGTATAGGTTTTGTCATATTTTATCATTCTCATAAATATGAGTCAGAGATATACGGATATATCCATTTCATGTCAAAACAGATCCTTTTTTTGTACATCAGGTCCTTTAGAGAGTCCCCTTTTAAAAGGATTACCCCTTTACCCCTGTCTCTGTTTATGTCTCGGGTTGGAACAAATTACTATAATTCGTCCCCGCCTACGGATCAATCGACATTTTTCACAAATTTTCCGAACAGAAGCCCTTATTTTCATATTTGTCATTCCTTAACTTAAATCCGAATCCACTCCTTGGAAGAAAATAAGTCTCTTGATAATTTTGAACCTCTAATTGTATCCGCACCCCATGAAAGGAATGTTTCAAGAGGCGCCTAATTGTTCGAATCTTTGTTGCGAAGTCTATAAATTATACGTCCCCTGGTTGAATCATAACGACTT